TCTATTTATTTGTTCCTACAAATGATAATAATGAGAATTTTGCTAACAACCCAATTTCCTATCAGGATTTCTAAGTATTAAGTGTAAGGAAAAGAGAAAAGAAAAAAAACTTTTTTTCTTCTTTTCGTTGAAAAATTTATTAGCACTTGATTTGGAAATAACGAATGGATTACTAGTAATCCATATTGCTCTCACTAAAGTACCCACCCATATAGATAGCAATATCTCACTCGCGCCTCTGTTACAGTTACAAGACGGCGATTCGAATCTAAATAGAAATTGTTTCCATGCAATCAGAAGAGTATGTATGTACACTCTACACTTTATTTCCCTGGGATTGTAGTTCAATTGGTCAGAGCACCGCCCTGTCAAGGCGGAAGTTGCGGGTTCGAGCCCCGTCAGTCCCGACGGAATCAAATCCAATAAAAAATACATTAATTCATTTCTCCATTTGAATGTGAAAGGGATACAAATAGCGAATTTCATTCCCAACGGACATTCCTCTATTTGATTTTTTTTTTTTTTTTAGATTTTCGTTTCACATTTCTCATCAAACAAATACGAGAATTTCCATTTCTCACTAAGAGACGGAACTTCGCTTCTATTCTTTGTTTGGTTTTGTTTGTAACCAATGGAAATGGAAGGGCGGTTAAATGATACTTAAGCAAATAATTGTATTAGAAAGGCGATAGCGATCGGTTATAGAAAAACAAGAATGGAAAAGAAGGAGAAATCCAAATACAAAAGAAAAATAAAGGGGTTGGATCAGGAATCCAATTTTGTATTCGGTATGGATAAAAGATCTTCCTATGTTATACTATTCAATTCTCGACGATGAATTGATTTGATAGCTCAGATATTGTTATTCATGATATTGAATCGACGGGCGAAAGATTTATCATCTCTATGGGATTAAATCCCGAGTTATTGCCAAATAAAAAAAAACAATGAGATTATGGAAGTAAATATTCTCGCATTTATTGCTACTGCACTTTTCATTCTAGTTCCTACTGCGTTTTTACTTATAATATACGTAAAAACAGTCAGTCAAAGTGATTAATTTGAATCAAACTTGAACTTCTTTTCTTAGTCAATGATTGAAGAAAAAAAGGATTTTCATCTCATGTCTTAAATGAAATTGGCGGACTAGAATCGGCGGTATAGTATTCTATGAGATCCGATAGCTAGTATGGTAGAAAGAAATATACGAATCTTTCTACCATACTAGCTATTATTGTAATGTAACAAGTTGTACTCTATATATCTTCTTGATATACGTATGGATATAGGTAATGTACATAGCATTACGATTCTATTTCTTTACTTCATCTACAATAATCAATCGAAAGGCAATTCTTAATATTACGGTTCTAGTTCCTAGATTTAAGATTTTTTTCAATAGGAATTTCGGTATTCATCGAAAGAATCAACGAGGAAAAATGGTATGGGCGTCTATTAATAAAAGAAAATCGAGTAATTTTCTTTTAGCATTCCGAAGAAGTAATTGATCGAACAGTTAACGTATGATCCAAAAGGTTCTCTGGGAATTTCTTCTGATTTTGAAAAGAAAGGCTAAAATCCATCATTTTTAACTCTTGAGTCATGATATGAAATGAGTCAACAAAGCAGAAATACAATTTTTCAAATAAAATAAGAAAACAAGTGATAAAGTAAGTGCGCAATATGTGACTTACCCAAGGTAAGATCTTATTATGCGCAGTCTCTCTTTGAACAACCGCTATGTATATCTTATTTCCCATACAAGGTGCGTATCCACTTCATAACAGAACTTTTTTTCTCTTTGACCAGTAAAGAGAAAGAGGTAAACAAATAAAAAGAAAAAAAAAGACTTTGCAAAACGATCTAGAAAAGAATCGATACGGTTGATTCCTCAACTCAATTAGTAGTACCTCTAGAGTCCACTTCTTCCCCATACTACCAGTGAAAGGGAAAATGTAAAGACTACCATTAAAGCAGCCCAAGCAAGACTTACTATATCCATGTAAATTATGTCCCCTATATCTATGAAGGAATTATTCCATTATTGTTCACTAATAATAGTGGAATCACTGGCGCAGAGTCAAAAAGGGATTCTGACCCAACACCGTTGATGAAAGGATCCAAGAAATTCGCTTCTAACAAGTTCTTAGAGGATATGATTTTTCTAGTAGAATAGGGGGGCGGTCTATTCCATTCTTGACTAGGGTTTATTGAAAAGAAAGAATGGATTTTATCATTTGATATAGAAAAGCCAATTTTCCATCGAATGCAATATTTATTGAATGCCTCAATACTTAGAGACTACCATGAGTCTGTATAGAAAGTATCTTCAGCCCTTTCGACAACCACTAATTAGATTTTTCGTCGGACTATCCAATCTAATTAAAAACCTAGTAATTAAAACACTACATTAGTAGTGGAAGGGAATTGGTAAATCTTTATATAATATAAAAGTCCTTCCGCTACTATATCCTTGAATCCTAGAGGCAAGGATTTACAG